AATTGTATTAATATAAATTTTAGCAGTTTAAGATTCTTTTAAAATATTAATTAACATCTATGCATATGTTATTTATATGATGCATTATAATTCTATATAATTAGCTGATGTTAATTAATCTTTATATTAAATAATGTTTAAGCACATACTGTGTATATGTATAGGGGTGTATAAATTATTGTTCCTAAGTTGAAAAAATTGAGTTAGTAATGAAAATCTTTTATGAAAGGGTTTTTTTAGATTAACTTGCGGGAGTTTAATATTTAAAAATCTGGAGTATATAAAGGGCCGGAGGGGACCGGAGGGCCGTCTGTCTGGGGGGATATAATATATGTAAGTATTTGATCTATGGAGTTTAGTTCATAGGTAATACCTAGGGTTATTTTATAATTAATGATATATTACTTATAAATAAAATATACCTAATATATAAGGTATACAGTTAGATATTTGTAGCGAACTAAATGTGAGCTAGGAAATAGCAACTTATTAGTAAGTGACATATGGTATCTTGTAACATATGGAACATATTATATATGGGTATCCAAACCAGTCCAGAGGAACTATGGACCAGGGTAAGACCGAGCTAGCGAGGGGGGAAATTGATCCCGTTCCACACTAGATTTTTTTATGTTTAGTTTAATTAATTAGTTTATAAATTTAATTTTGGTTTATATTTAATAGTTTTATGATAATTTTAATATGTAAGTATTTGCGTGATTTGGTATTTATTTAAATAATAGATATTTATGTTTATTCGCAGTTTTTATTTTTGTAATATTTAATATTTTAAGATATGGTTAATTGTAAAATGACTAGCAAAAATTGTGCCAGCAGCTGCGGTTATACAATTAGTCGAAATTATTTTGGTTAGGGAATTATTAGTTTTTATGTTTATTGATTATATACTCCAGATTTTTAAGTGAAATTTTAAATTTGGGTTAAATAGTTAGGTAATATAATTATAAGATATTTTTAATTGTAGACTAGGATTAGATACCCTATTATTTAAAATGTAAAATTTTCCTCAGTATTAATAGTTAAGATCTTTAAATTGAAAAAATTTGACGGTAATTTAATCATTTTAGAGGAACCTGTTCTGTAATCGATAATCCACGATAAATTTTACCTTTATTAATTGGTTTGTATATCTCTGTCTTGTTGAATGTTTTATTAGAATATTTTCTTTAAATTTTTTTAAAGGTTATGTCAGGTCAAGGTGCAGCTATATAAAGGGTTGAAATGGGTTACATTTAATGTTAAAAATTATTGAATAATTTTTTTTATAGAATATTGAAATTGGATTTAATTGTAATGGTTAATATATATTATTCATGATATATGTTCTTGATTAAGTACATATCGCCCGTCACTCTCATATATAAGATGAGATAAGTCGTAACAAAGTAGTTCTATCGGAAGATGGAGCTAGAATATACAAGTTATAATCTAGGATTGATTTTTATTTACATTAAAAATTTATTTGTGCAATTCAAATTGACTTGATTTTAAATTATTTAATTATTTTATTATTTATAAATTATATTATAGAAATAACTTTTGTTTTAGTAATATTTAATGAATTAATTGATTGTTTAATAGTTTATTTTACTGTGAAGGATTATTAATTAAAATATTAAAAGTAGAATTAGATTTTTGTACCTTTTGTATCAGGGTTTATTAATTTTGTTTTATATATTTATAAAATTCCCGAAAATAAGAGAGATATTAATATTTGTTATTTAATGTATTAAATTTATTAATTAAATATTAATAGGTGTTATATGCTATTCATTCTTATATATCTGGTTTCTTAATAATTGAATTTAATTCAGGATGAGGATTTTAAATTTAGTAATTTATTTAAATTTAAATTCTTAATCTAAAATTTTTAAGGATAAGCTTATAAATTTTTCTATAATTTTAAAAATATTAAAATCTTGTAGGATTAGAAATTTTCATCATTTATTTTGTTATAATTAAATTTTAATTATAATTCATTTTATTTATATTTAGATATATATTAAGAATAATCATTTAATGATTAATTGATTGTTATAATGATAGAATTAGTAAAATAATTAATTATAATTAATGTATAGTAATTCGGCAATAATATTCTTCACCTGTTTAACAAAAACATGGCTTAATGTATTTATATATTAGGTTTGACCTGCTCAATGATATTTTTATTAAATAGCCGCAGTATTTTGACTGTGCGAAGGTAGCATAATCATTTGTCTTTTAATTGAAGGCTAGCATGAATGGTTGGATGAGGGAATAACTTTCTTTACATTAATAATTGAATTTAATATTTAGGTTAAAAAGCTTAAATTTATAAAAGGGACGAGAAGACCCTATAGAATTTTATTTTTATATTGAAATTTTTATTTTGGTTAATTTGTTAAGATTTTGTTATAGGAATTTTGTTGGGGTGACAGTGAGATTAAATTAACTCTTATAATTAATATTATTGTTTATGAGCATATTGTAGATCCTATTTTATGGATATATAGATTAAATTACCTTAGGGATAACAGCGTAATTTTTCTGGAGAGTTCATATCGATAGAAGAGTTTGCGACCTCGATGTTGGATTAAAATTAAATTTAAGTGCAGAAGCTTAATTTTTAGGTCTGTTCGACCTTTAAATTTTTACATGATCTGAGTTCAGACCGGCGTGAGCCAGGTCGGTTTCTATCTTTTTATTTAATTATGTAAATTAGTACGAAAGGACCATTTACTTCAATAATTTTGTTTTATTTTGAATATTTTAACTATTTTGGCAGATTAATGCATTAAATTTAGAATTTATAAATGTAATAGTTTTATTACAAATAGTATTGTTTTTATTTATTTATTTAATTATAATTATTTGTATTCTTATTTGTGTTTCTTTTGTTACTTTATTGGAACGTAAGGTTTTAGGTTATATTCAACTTCGAAAAGGTCCTAATAAATTAGGGTTTTTAGGTCTTTTGCAACCTTTTTCTGATGGATTAAAGTTGTTTTTTAAAGAACAAATTTATCCTTATAAATCAAACTATTTAATTTATTATTTATCTCCAGTGTTTTTATTATTTTTATCTTTCTTATTATGATCTTTGTTTCCTTATATTTGTAATATTTATAATTTTAATTATGGTATTTTATTTTTTATAATTTGTACTGGTATAGGTGTTTATGGTATTATAATATCTGGTTGATCTTCTAATTCTAATTATGCTCTTTTAGGTAGTCTTCGTTCTGTGGCACAAGTTATTTCTTATGAAGTAAGAATAATTTTTATTATTCTTTGTTATGTTATTTTTGTTTTTAGTTATAATTTATTAGATTTTATATATTATCAAAAGTTATCTTGATTTATATTTTTTTGTTTTCCTTTATTTTTTTGTTGAATATCTTCATGTTTAGCTGAAACTAACCGATCTCCTTTTGATTTTGCAGAGGGGGAGAGAGAATTAGTTAGAGGATTTAATGTTGAGTATAGTAGTGGGGGATTTGCTTTTATTTTTTTATCTGAATATATAAATATTATTTTTATAAGTTTAATAACTTCAATTATATTTTTAGGGTGTGATTTATGGTCTTTATTGTTCTATTTAAAGATTATATTAATTGTATTTTGATTTATTTGAGTTCGAGGAGTTTTACCACGGTTTCGTTATGATAAATTAATAATATTAACTTGAAAATTATTTTTACCTCTTTCTTTAAATTTTTTTATGTTTTATCTTTCTTTATTATTAATAGTTTTATATTAATAATATTTTCATTAAATTAAGTGTAAGTCAATGAAAGAATCTAACTTTCGATATATACTTTCAAAGTATAAGTTTACTAAAACTTATTGACTTACTTAAGTAAATTATCTCAGATTTTTATTATAATAGGATTAATAATAAAATATCTAAAGTATAAAATTGTTAATACTTGACCTGTTAGAATATAAGGTTCCTCTGCTGGTCGTGCTCCAATTCAGGTTAATAAAATAATAATTGTTACTATTCTTCAGAATATACTTTTATTTAAAGGGTAAAAAGTTGTTCTTTGAAATTTTCTTTTATTAATAAATATAGGTAATATAATGATTAGGATTGATATTAATATTGCTATTACTCCTCCTAATTTATTAGGAATTGATCGTAAGATTGCGTATGCAAATAGGAAATATCATTCTGGTTGAATATGTACAGGAGTAACTAAAGGATTAGCTGGAATATAATTTTCAGGATCTCCTAATAATCGTGGTTCTATTAAGATTAATAATGAAAATCTTGCTAGTGTTAATATTATCCCTATTAAATCTTTAATTGAGAAATAAGGATGGAAAGGGGATTTATCAAAGTTTGAATTTAATCCTAAAGGATTATTTCTTCCTGTTTGATGTAGAAATAGTAAGTGAATTATAATTATTGCTGCAATTACAAATGGTAGAATAAAATGTAATGTAAAGAATCGGGTTAAAGTGGCATTATCAACAGAAAATCCTCCTCACAATCATATTACTAATGTTTTTCCTAAATAGGGAATGGCGGATAATAAATTAGTAATTACAGTAGCCCCTCATAATGATATTTGTCCTCATGGTAATACATATCCTAAAAATGCTGTTCCTATAATTAATAAAAGAAGTAGAACTCCAACTGATCAAGTTATATTTAATTTGTAAGAGCCATAATATAAACCTCGTCCAATATGTATATATAAGCAAATAAAAAATAATGAGGCTCCGTTTGCATGAGTACATCGTATTAATCATCCATTGTTAACATCTCGACAAATGTGTATTACACTATTAAAAGCTAATTCAATATTTGCTGTATAGTGTATTGCTAAAAATAATCCTCTAATAATTTGGATTATTAAGCATATACCTAATAAAGATCCAAAATTTCATCACAATGAAATGGATGAAGGGGAGGGCAAATCAATTAATGACCCATTAATGATTTTAAATACAGGATGTATTTTTCGTATTGGTTTATTCATATATTAGTTCTTTATACGTAAAGGTCCTTCGGATACTCTTGCAATATTTGACACAATAATTATTGTTAATAAAAGATATATAATTATTATTAAGGTTAATTGAGCTGTTAAAGTATTAAATAATTTAATTAGTCTAATTTTATCAATCATATTAATATTAAGATAATAAGACTCTTTTCTAAAAAGAAATATAAGGGTAAGTAAAATTAATATAATAATAATAAATAGAATAATATTTTTTATAGGTATATTGAATTTTTCATTTGATGCTACTCTTGCTATGTAAATAAATAATACTAGGGCTCCTCTAAGAATAATAATAATAATAATATATGAAAATAGGAAAGATTCTAATATATAACCAATAATTATTGCTGTAATAATTGTTTGAATAATTAAAATTAACCCCATACTTAAAGGATGATTAAGTGTTATTAAAATTAATGATAAAATAATTATTATTGATATTAATAAATTCAACCAGTAAATAGTTTAATTAAAATATTAATTTTGGAGATTAAAGATGAGTTTTTTACTTTTTACTGAAGTTTTAAAGGTATTTCCTATTTATGATTTACAAAATCATTGTTTTAGATTAAACTATTAAAACTTATTTTATTAGATTATATTGTATTATTTAATATATTTAGAGGGATTATTGTTTTTTGTTCAATCCGTAAACATTTATTGCTTTCATTATTAAGATTAGAATATATTGTTTTGTGTGTTTTTTTAGGTTTAATTTTATTTATAATATTTTATGGTTATGAATTATATCTTTCTTTAATTTTTTTAGTTTTTTCGGTTTGTGAAGGTGCTTTAGGTTTATCTATTTTAGTAAAAATAATTCGTAATCAGGGTAATGATTATTTATCAAGCCTTTCTCTTTTGTCATGATAAAATATATTTTAATATTATTGTTTTTAACCCCTTTATTAAATAGTTTTTGATTAATAATACATATAATTATAATTATATGTATTATATATGTATTTTTAAATTTATATTTTAATTTTATATCTTCTTGTACTTTATATTTAGGGGGTGATCTTATTTCTTATAGATTAATTAGATTATCTATTTTTATTTGCTTTTTAATAATAATAGCTAGCTTTAAAATTTATAAAAGTATGGATAAAGTAGGGGAATTTGGTGTTGTAATTTTAATAATATTAATCTCTTTAGTATTAACATTTTCAACTATAAGTATATTTTATTTCTATTTAGTATTTGAAATATCTTTAATTCCCACCCTTTTTTTAATCTTTGGGTGGGGATATCAACCTGAACGTATTTCTGCAGGATATTATTTACTTTTTTATACTTTATTTGCGTCTTTGCCTTTATTATTAGGTATATTTTATATTGATTCTATTATGTATACTTTGGATTTTTATCTTATTCTTTTGCCTGATATGAATATTTATTTATATCTTTCTATGATTATGGCATTTTTGTTTAAAATACCTATACCTTTTTTTCATTTTTGATTACCTAAGGCTCATGTTGAAGCTCCTGTTTCAGGTTCTATAGTTTTGGCGGCTATTTTATTAAAAATGGGTGGTTATGGTTTAATACGTGTTTATATATTTATTGGTTCTTATTCTGTTAAGTTTAGTTATTTTTGGTTAAGCTTAAGTTTATGAGGTTCTTTAATTGTTAGTTTTTTATGTTTATTTCAGTTAGATATTAAATCTTTAATTGCTTATTCTTCGGTGGCTCATATATCATTAGTTATTTGTGGAATTATAAGATATTCAATTTATGGTTTTGTTGGTTCAATTGTTATAATAATTGGTCATGGATTTTGTTCTTCTGCTCTTTTTTGTTTAGCAAATATTATTTATGAGCGCAGAGGTAGTCGAAGTTTATTTATTAATAAAGGATATTTAATATCTATACCTAGTTTAAGTATATTTTGATTTTTATTATGTTCAAATAATATATCTTCTCCTCCTTCATTAAATCTTATAGGGGAAATTTATTTAATTAATGCTGTAATTTCTTGAGATATAATAACTTTTGTATTCTTAGGAATTATATCTTTTATGAGTTGTTGTTATAGAATTTATTTATTTTCAATAACTCAACATGGTTATTTTTATAGAGGTTTATCTTATTTCTTTAATATTAATATTCGTGAATTTATTTTAATTCTTTTTCATTTAATTCCCCTTAATTTTTTAGTGATAAAGTTTGATATTTTTACTTTGATATTTTAAAGGATTTAAATAGTTTAAATAGAACAATAATTTGTGGTATTATAAGTGAATATTAATTCTTTAAATCCATTTTTAACTATTATAAATTTTGATCATTTATTTTATTTATATTTGGCTTGAGTTTTGTTGTTATAGGATATAACTATTTAATGAATTTTTATTCACTATTTTTAGATTGAGAAGTTGTTACTTTAAATTCCACTTATTTATCAATATCTATTTATTTGGATTGAATATCTTTATTATTCATATCTAGTGTTTTATTTATTTCTTCTATAGTTATTTTTTATAGCTCTTCTTATATAATATTTGATTTATTTAAGTTACGGTTTTTGTATATTGTTCTATTATTTGTTATATCAATGATATTTTTAATTATTAGTCCTAATATGGTTAGAATTTTATTAGGTTGGGATGGTTTGGGATTGGTTTCTTATTGTTTAGTAATTTATTATCAAAATTATAAGTCTTATAATGCTGGTATATTAACTATTTTAAGTAATCGTATTGGTGATGTAGCTATCTTAATTAGAATTGCTTGATTGTTTAATTTAGGAAGTTGAAATTATATTTATTATTTAAGTTTTTTTGATAATAAAATTTCTTTGTGATTAATATCTTTGGTTATTTTGGCGGCCTTTACTAAAAGTGCTCAAATTCCTTTTTCTTCTTGATTGCCTGCGGCAATGGCTGCACCTACTCCGGTCTCAGCATTGGTTCATTCTTCTACTTTAGTTACGGCTGGTGTTTATTTATTAATTCGTTTTAGAGAATTAATAATCTTTTTTAATATGAGTTATTTTTTATTGATTTCTTGTTTAACAATATTTATATCTGGTTTGGCTGCTAATTTTGAATATGATTTAAAAAAGATTATTGCATTATCTACTTTAAGACAATTAGGTTTAATAATAAGATTATTATTTATAGGGTATTCTGTTACTTCCTATTTTCATATATTAACCCATGCCTTTTTTAAGGCACTGATATTTTTATGTGCAGGTTTAATTATTCATTGTATAAATGATTCTCAAGATGTTCGACATATAGGAGGTTTAATTTATTGTATTCCTTTTACTTGTACTTGTTTTTGTATTTCTAATCTTTCTTTGTGTGGTTTTCCTTTTTTATCTGGTTTTTATAGAAAGGATATAGGATTAGAACAGATAGGGTTTTATTATTATAATTTATATATTTATTTACTTTTTTATTTATCTATTGGTTTAACTGTTTGTTATAGTCTACGTTTAATTTATTTCTGCTTTGGGAATTATAATGGTTTATTTTCATTATCATGTTATGAAGAAGATTTTTCTATAATATTTTCTTTAATTTTTTTAACTATTATATCAGTAATAGGGGGTTCTATATTAATATGATCAGTTTTTTCTTTTTCAGATTTTTTATGTTTTCCTTTATATTTGAAATTAATACCTTTAGTTTTTATTACTTTGGGGGCTTGATTGGGTTATAGTTTATCATTATTGAATATTTATGATTCAATTTATGGTATTGCTTATAATTATATGGTTGAATTATTAGGTTGTATATGATTTATACCTTCTTTTAGAACTTATATAATTTATAATAAGGGTATATATTATAGAAAAATAAGTTCTTCTTTTATAGATTTTGGTTGAGGAGAATTTTTAATTTCTAATTCATTACCTTCTTTACTTACATATATTAGTTCTTTTTATTCTTTTTATCAATTAAATAATTTTAGGATTTATTTAATTAGTTTTCTTTTTATAATCTTTTTTTTATGTTTAGTTTATTTAGATAGCTTAAATTTAAAGCATAACTTTGAAGAAGTTAGTATAGGGTAATCCTTCTAAATGTATTATATTTATAAAGAAGTATTCTCTTATTGTTTCATTGAAAATGAAAAGTTTTTTTTATTAAACTATATAAACAAGGGAAAAACGGATTTTAACCGCTTTAAAAGATAGTTAGCAGCTTCTTTTAGTACTTCATTCCCTTTTAATTGGATTATAAAATCAATTATTTCATTAACAATGAAAGGCCTCTATTTTGGCTTCAATTAATATTGTTTAGATAAGGGTTATTATTTTCCTAAGGATAGGTCGAAACTATCTGTAATTATTACTTCATTATCTTGAGGTTAACCTATTAAGGTTACTTTTAATTGCAATTTAAATGTTATTTAGTTAAACTATAACCCCATTTTGCTCATTCTAGTACTCCGTTATTTCATTCATGATATAAACCTAAAATTAAGATGAGAATAAATATTATAATAGTAATTAATCATATTCAATTTATTCTAATATTTATAGTTAAAATAACTGGTAATATAATTGCAATTTCAATATCAAAAATTAAAAATAAAATTGCAATTAGGAAGAATTGAATGGAGAAAGGTGTTCGTGCGGATCTTTTTGGGTCAAATCCGCATTCAAAAGGGGATAGTTTTTCTTGATCTTTTTTTGATCTTTTTGAAATTATTGAACATAATAATATTATAATTATTGATATAATTAAAGCGACAGTTCTTGTAATATAAATATATATAATTATCTTTTCTTTATTTAAGATCTTTTGATTGGAAGTCAAATATATTTTTTATACTAAAAAGATAATTTTATCTACCTCATCAGTAAATTGAAATATATAAGAATAATCATACTACATCTACGAAGTGTCAGTATCATGCTGCTGCTTCAAATCCAAAGTGATGATTTTTGGAAAAATGGTTTTTAATATGTCGTAGTAAACATACCGATAAAAAAATGGTTCCAATAATAACATGGAGCCCATGGAACCCTGTTGCTATATAAAAGCAGGATCCATAAATTGAGTCTCTGATACAAAATCTAGCTTCTATATATTCATAAGCTTGAAGGATAGTGAAATAAATTCCTAATATAACTGTTATTATTAAGCTTTTAGTTGTTTCTGAGTGATTTCTATTTATTAATCTGTGATGAGCTCAAGTTACAGTTATACCTGAACATAGTAGGATTATAGTATTTAATAAAGGAATTCTTATAGGATCAAATACTATAATATTCTTAGGAGGTCATAGTATTCCAATTTCAATTGTAGGGGCTAAACTTCTATGGAAAAATCCTCAGAAGAATGAAATAAAGAAAAAAATCTCTGAAATAATAAATAAAATTATTCCAATTTTTAATCCGTTAGTAACTTTAATTGTATGGTGCCCTTGATAGGTTGCTTCTCGAATAATATCTCGTCATCATTGAATTATTGTTAATAGAAGAATTAGGATACCCATATATAATAAATATATTTCATTTTTATGGAATCATATAATTATTCCTGATGTAAGAGTTATTGCACCAATTGATCCCGTTAAAGGTCAAGGGCTATAATTTACTAAGTGATATGGATGATTTTTATGTAGTTTCATAATTTAATTTACTTCACTAGAATATAAAGTAGTTAATACTGAAAAAACATAAGCTTGAATAATAGCTACGGCTGCTTCAAATATTATTAAAAAAATTTGGATTATTATAATAAAAGATAAAATTAAAATATTAATGTTTGTGGATTTATTTCCCAATAATCTTATTAATAGATGACCAGCGATTATATTTGCTGTTAGGCGTACTGCCAATCTTCCAGGTCGAATTAAATTTCTAATAGTTTCAATTAATACTATAAAAGGTATTAATATTGAAGGTGTTCCATTTGGTACTAGATGTGCAAATATATGATTAGTATTATTAATTCATCCAAAGATTATTATTCTTAATCATAAAGGTAATGCCAATGTTAAAGAAAAAACTAAATGGCTAGATCTTGTAAAAATGTAAGGTATTAATCCTATAAAATTATTTATAAGAATAAATATGAATAGTGAAATGGTTAATAATGTTATTCCTTTTGATTCACCTAATAATATTTTAAATTCATCATGTAATTTCTGTGAAATATTATTGAATACTATTATAGCTCGATTAGGTATTATTCAATATGAATATGGAATGATTATAATAAAAATTAAAGTTCTTATTCAATTTAATGAATAATTAATTGAAGTTGCAGGGTCAAAAGTTGAAAATAAATTAGTTATCATTTTCAATTAAATTGTTTAATTCTATTATAATTATTCTTATAAAATTTTTGTGAAATCTTTATATTAAAGTAAATTATAATATTCATTAAAATGAAGGTTAGGATAAATATAATAAATAATATCTCTCATCATAAAGGTGCTATTTGAGGCAACAAAGATTATAACACTATTATATTTTTAACTTGACAAGTTAATGTTTTAATAAACTAAATCTTTAATTCATTAAGAGTATTTTTTATTTTACTATAGTTTGGTTTAAGAGACCAATGCTTAAATTTCAGCCACTTAATGATACTGAATTAATTCAATTTAGGAAGTTTTTTGTAGTGGTTCTTTCAATTACAATAGGTATAAATCTATGATTTGCACCACAAATTTCTGAGCATTGACCATATATAATTCCAGGTCGATTAATATTAATTGCCCCCTGGTTTAATCGTCCTGGAACAGCATCGATTTTAATTCCTAAAGTTGGGACTGCTCATGAATGTAAAACATCAGCTGCGGTTACTATTACACGTGTTTGTGTATTTATTGGTAATACTGTTCGGTTATCTACATCTAGTAAACGAATTTCTATTGGGTTTAAATCATTTGTTGGTTTTATATAAGAATCAAATTCAGTATTTCTAAAGTCTGAATATTCGTAACTTCAATATCATTGATGCCCAATTACTTTTAATGTAATTGAAGGATTATTAATTTCATCAATTATATATAGTAATCGTAAAGAGGGTAATGCGATAAAAATTAATGTAATAGCTGGTAAAATAGTTCAAATAAGTTCAATTGTCTGTCCTTCTAATAAATATCGATTAATTATTTTATTTCTATTTAATGATATTATAATATATGCAACTATAATCGTAATTATAGATAAAATTATAATAGTGTGGTCATGAAAGAATATTAATTGCTCTATTAATGAAGAGTTTGCATCTTGAATCATAGTATTTCCTCATGTTGCTATTTCTAATAAAAGATAAATCTTTATTTATGAAGTTTAAATTCATTGCATTAATCTGCCATATTAGAATACTGAAGTTATAATAGGGATTTCATTATATGAATGTTCAGCTGGAGGTGTTTTTTGTATTCATTCAATACTTGTTGTTATATTTTCATTAAATACTCTAATTCGTTTTATAATAATACTTTCTCATAAAATAATAATGAAAATAATAATACCGATTATAGATATAATTCTACCAATTGATGAAACAATATTTCATCTTGTGTAAGCATCAGGGTAATCTGAATATCGTCGAGGTATTCCTCTTAACCCTAGGAAATGCTGAGGAAAGAATGTAATATTAACTCCTAAAAATATAATTGTGAATTGAATTTTTAATCATTTAGGATTTATAGTTAACCCTGTAAATAGGGGAAATCATTGAATAAATCTTCCTATAATAGCGAATACTGCTCCCATAGATAAAACGTAATGAAAATGTGCTACTACATAGTAGGTGTCATGCAAGATAATGTCAATTGATGAATTGGCTAAAATTACACCGGTTAATCCTCCAATAGTGAATAAAAATACAAATCCTAAAGCTCATAATATTGAAGGTGTATATTTTATTTTTATACCATGAAGTGTTGCTAATCATCTGAAGATTTTAATACCTGTTGGTACGGCAATAATTATAGTTGCAGATGTAAAATATGCACGTGTATCTACGTCTATTCCTACAGTAAATATATGGTGAGCTCATACAATGAATCCTAAAATACCAATAGCTAATATGGCATAAATTATACCAATATTCCCAAAAGTTTCATTTTTACCTCTTTCTTGTCTAATAATATGTGAAATTAAGCCAAATCCTGGTAGAATTAAAATATAAACTTCTGGATGTCCAAAAAATCAAAATAAATGTTGATACAGAATAGGGTCACCCCCTCCTGAAGGATCAAAGAAAGAGGTATTAAAATTACGGTCAGTTAATAATATTGTAATTGCTCCAGCTAATACTGGTAATGATAATAATAATAATAATGCTGTAATCCCTACTGATCAAACAAATAAGGGAATTCGTTCTGGAATTATTCCTTCTGGACGTATATTAATAATAGTTGAGATAAAATTTACAGCTCCTAGAATTGAGGATACTCCTGCTAAATGTAAGGAAAAAATAGCTAAGTCTACTGAAGCTCCTCTATGGGAGATATTTCTAGATAGGGGAGGATAAACTGTTCATCCAGTTCCAGCTCCTGATTCTGCCAGTCTTCTCACTATTAATAAAGTTAATGAGGGTGGTAATAGTCAAAATCTTATATTGTTTATTCGTGGGAATGCTATATCTGGGGCTCCGATTATTAAAGGTACTAATCAGTTACCAAATCCCCCAATTATAATTGGCATAACTATAAAGAAAATTATAACAAATGCATGGGCTGTTACTACTACATTATAAATTTGATCATCTCCGATGAATCTTCCAGGTTGACCTAATTCAATTCGAATAATAATTCTTATAGCAGATCCTACTATTCCAGCTCATATACCAAATATAAAATATAGAGTTCCAATGTCTTTATGATTAGTTGAATATAATCATTTATTCAATGATAGAATGGCTGAAATTTTAGGCAATAAATTGTAAATTTATTTATGGTGATTAACCTTCTATCAATTTAATTAGCTTTATAGTCAATTTTATGATATTAGACTGCAATTCTAAAGTAGGTATTACCTAAAGCTTATATTTAATATATTTTTAACTTTGAAGGTTAATAGTTTAAATATAACTTAAAGCTTTAAAGTTAAATAATATCTAGAATTAAAAATAAAGGTAATATTAAATTAATTAATATTATTAAATATCTTGTATATTTATTGTTATATAAATAAGTTCATTTGATAGTAGATCTACTTAATAAATATATATTTATTATAATACGTAAATAATATATTAAAGTAATTAATCTAAATATAATTATGAGGAAAATTACAATTATATCTGATTCGTTTATTAATCTTTGAATAGTAATTCATTTAGGTAAAAATCCAATAAAAGGGGGAAGCCCTCCTATACTTATTATTATTATAAATATATTAATTTTTTCTCTTCTAGTTAAATTTAAACTATTTAATTGATTAATATAATAACATTTATAATTATTAAATAAATAGCAAATTATAAATGTTATTATTCTATAAATAATAAAATAAATTATTCATAGATTTATATATTTATTAATGGATAATATTCAACCAAGGTGATTAATTGAAGAATAACCTATTAGTTTACGTAAAGATGTTTGATTAATTCCTCCAATTCTTCCTAATATAATAGAACAAATAATAGTAAAATTTATAATTATATTATTATCTAGATTGTAAATTATAGTTAAAGGTGCTAATTTTTGTCAAGTTATTAAAATAAATCCTTTATTTCAATTTATTATTGATAAAATTTTAGGGAATCATGAATGGAAGGGTGCGGCACCTAATTTAATTAAAATACAAATTAATAAAATATAATGAGCAAAAACTCCATAGATCAAATACTTACATATATTAGTAATTAATATTATAAATAAAATTAATCTTCTAAATCTTTGGATAAAAAAATAAATTATTGCTGCTTCTGATCTTAATTTATTATTATCATTTAAGATTAAGGGGATAAATGCTATTATATTTAATTCTAATCCCATTCATATTCCAATTCAATTATTGGCTGATATTGTAATTATTGTACTAATAATTAATAATGTAAAAAATAATCACTTAATTTTATTTATTAGAGAGGAGAATTTTATTTCTATAAATAGGGTATGAACCTACTAGCTTAATTTAGCTTACCTTTCTTATATATTTTAGTGTTAAGTGCACAAAAGATTTTGAATCTTTTAGTTATAGATCAAATACTATAAAATATAATAAGAGTATAAAAATACATATTCTATTCTATCAAAATAGTCCTATTGATCAGGCATCTTATT